CAAGAAGACCAAAAGACCTTGGACACGTAATGGATCTTGAAGTACTATTTCTGCATCTCCCTGACCAAATCCACCCACATTAGGATTACTCGTTAATGGTTGATCCAATTTTATGGATTCACCCTCTGAAACAAGAACTTCTGGTCCCGGAGGGATAATATCAACCACTTCACGTCCATCCGACGGATCTGTTATGGTTATTTCATACCCCCCTTTTTCTTTTCGTATTATTTTACTTACTATGCCCGACCCTGTAGCATTATAAACCGTATTGTTACTCTTGCTTCCGTCGGGATAAATCTGTCCCCTTCCCCTATTCCCCCCTACGTATATAGGATATTTTAAGAAGTGAACATCTTTCTTAGTAGCGGGGCCGGGGGAAAGAATAGGAAAGGTGATTTCACTATATTTCTGACCGGGGACAGGCCCTATCACAAGAATATTTTGTTTATTAGGGCGATAGCTCTGAAAAGACAAATTGCCTATCTTTTCTTTCATCTCGGGAGAAATACGATCGGGAGGAGCTAATTCAAACCCCTCCGGTAAAATAAGAACAGCCCCCACATTCAAACCCCCTTTCTTACCATTAGCAAGAACTTGTTTCACTTGCTTATCATAAGGAATTCGAACAACTGCTTCAAATACAGTATCAGGGAGTACCGCCTGTGGAACCTCAATATCCACGGGCTTATTAGCTAAATGGCAGTTGGCACAGACAATACGCCCAGTCGCTTCTCGTGGATTTTCATAACCCTGCTGCGCAAAAATGGGATATGCACTTGAAATGGATGTCCGAGTTATGATATATATCATGAGTGATACGGAAATAGATCGAGTAATATGTTCCTTTATCCAAGAAAAAGTCTTTCTAGTTTGCATGGTCTAATCGTTGATCCGAAAATTTCTACAATAAATTTGGCAGGTCTCTAGTATAGTTATAGTTCCCTGTCCACGATTCTGCTATTTATTGGAATCATTTTACTAGAATACTATAGTATAAGTATACTATGAAAATAGTATGAAAATCGCCTGTTTTTAATACTTCTGTAGAGCTACAAAGCAAGAAACATTCTAATTGGATTAATATCGGCGGATCTTTTATCAATCATTCATTGAATGATAAATAACTACAAGTGACGGAGATACACGATTTAAATAATGAAAAATCCAATATTTAAAAATAGTATCGAGAATAACTGGAAAAATGGAAACAAGACCAGATATAATTTGATCATTATGACCAAATCCAAAATCTTTGTAGACAGAACCAATCATTAGTTCCCAACCATGGGGTGAATGAAATCCGATACATAAATCGGTTAATAAAAGAATAAAAAAAGCTTTGACTGTATCACTTAAGTTATATAGGAATTCTTGAGTCCAAGAGTTAAGAATAACAAGTTCTTGATTACCTAAAATAGAATAACCGGTTAGAATAACAAAACAGATTAGATTTGTTGAGAAGTGCAAAATCGTATGGATACGATCCTCATTGTGTATCTTGATTAATTGGATCGTTTCTTTGTGGATTTCTATAGGAAGCTTTTGCAGATGTGTCTCCGAGTATTCCTTGATCATTTCTTCCAAGAAGAGGATTTCCTCTAATTCTATGAACTTTTCTAGAAAACTTTTTTCTTGCATATCATTCAAAAAATTTTCGGATTGACCCGTATTCGACCAACTAGTAACCCAAGATTCCATACTTTTAGTAAATGAGAGAGAAATCCACCAGGGCAGAAATACTATAGATGCAAGATACAAAAGAGGAGTGAATGCTTTCTTTTTTGCCATTTTTAACCTGTGAATTTTTAATTAACCCACTCCATTTGTCGACTCTATGTGATCCAATATTTCTTTCAAACCAAACATGAGTTCTAGACAAGGTATCAAACCTATGAATCTATTTTCTTTGTGATTTTGTTTGAATCTAGAAAGAATACAGAAATAGACTAAGACTCCACTTGGAATTCGACTGAAGAAATAATACAAAATTGTGTTTCCAGATATCTCAATTCATCAAATTCCAAACAAAACACGTGTCTCCTTTCGATCAATGAACAAAAGAAGTCCTTTAAGGAATGAATATTGTTGAGATTTGGAGACGTAAAGAACTCTTTTTCTATCAAAATATCAAATATTTCAAAAAAATTCAAAGGAGTTTCCATGGTCAAGAATAGAATAATTGAGAGAAAGATATTGTGATGATCAAAAAATCGATTGACAAAAAGAAAAGAATTTACAAGATATGATTTATCTGCATCTAAAGTATCACTTAGTTATAGAAAAAACAAGATTCTTGTATTTTTCCCTCCTGCGGAGAAAGCATTCGTTCTTCAGCCCAATCCCTTTCTCAAAAGACTTCAATTGGTACGCGCAAGAAATAGGCCAATTCCGCGGCTTTTTGTTCAATTTCTCGTGGAGTCAAATTCTCATCAGTACGGGTCAACGGAATAGCCCCCCGGCCTCTGATGTCCATATAAAGGATACGGCGAGCATAAATACCCTCTTTAACTTCTATTCTAACGGATTGAATATCTTTTATACGGAATCGGAGGAATATGCGACGATTTTTTCCAGGAAATCCCCACCGAAAAATACACACCATTCCTTCCTTTCTATCGAATTGATCATAACCACTACCTACATTCCAGGAAATTGTGCACCACAAGTAGGAACTAATAAAGAGACCTGCGATCCCGTAGAAAGACATGACGATCCCTTGTGGAAAAAAAAGGATTTGCTGAGACGGAACAAAAGATATCCAATTTCTACCAGGATAACTGGAAGTTCCAACCAATAAGAATCCTAATGAACCTAAAAAAACGATAAGCGCCCAGCAAAAATTACTTAGTTTTCGAGACCCCGTTATAAGTTCTATCCATATATGTTCTGATCGCCAACTCATACTTGATCCGATTGCATTTTATTGGAATTGAGAGAATACCCAAAATGGTTTTGACTTTACTTTTTTGTTTCCGAATGAACTTTCATCAACTAGCACTAGTTTAATGTGAACTAGCACTAGATTGATGGGAACCTTTAGGAGTAATTCCTCAAATTGGTTAGATCTAAAATAATAACACACCCTTCCTATGATCCCAATATACAGATATACATATAGATCCGCCAACTTTACATTTTGGGTATCCAGCAGTCCTGATCTATTTCAAACTAGCTGGAATTCAGTTACCCATAGATCATTTTCTGCAGGCATAAGAGCTTTTTCCTTTATGTTCGTCAGAAATCACATGTTCTACCTTATTTCATTTCCCGAAATAAATATATGGGTTATGCTACAAGTCTAAGTTTCAAAAAAACGGATGAGATTGGGTCCCCTCAGATCTAAACAATCTTGTTTTTTTGAACATGAAGAAATAAAGAAGCCATTGCAATCGCCGGAAATACTAGGCCTACTAAAGGCACAAAAATAGAGGGAAATTGGAAAGTTGTCATAAAATGGGTACCTCGATTTACTATTTGTACCTGTTCTTATTGTTTTTAATATCATATTTATTATTTATACTAATTATAATTAATAATTGTAATTAGTATGAATTCGTAGTTATTATGAATTCATTCAATTTGAAAATTCTTATTACAGATATAAGTATCTAATTGAGTATATAGAATAAGTCCAAGGAATGTAGAACGCAAAAAATGGACTTATTCGTCTATCTACATGAAAGATACATATGATAATCCATTTGATTATTTTTCTTCATTTCTTTGTGTTTTGTTATTGTCTTCGAATTTAATATTAATAGGAGTTTCTTACAAATTATTGAAAGATTCATTAGAATGCGGCACAACCGGGATTTTTAGTGAAAATAGGATTTTCGGGGGATGAAGAAAGATACAAAACCATACATCTATTTTTTTCTATATTGGAATTTGATTCTATACCTAAGACAAAATTCGTTTTATTTGCCTAATTTCACGAAAGGAAGAACTCGTGTTTTTATCTTGTTGATAGAGACCTTCTTAATTAGTAATCAGGAATCCAGGTAAAAAAAGAGTTATCCACCACTTTTTATTCTTTTTACAATTAGATCTTAGGTCACCAAAGAAAACTTCATTCTTAGTTACTTTGATTCCGATAAGCAAACTACTTGTTTGCTACAAATAATTGAACCTAGTGCATTGAATTGAAATTCAAGGGAAAGAAGGCGTGGAGCTTAAATAACTCACTCAGAACACTTTTTAAAAGATTACGTGGTACGATTAGGTCAAATAAGCCCTTCTGGAATAAATATTCAGAAGCTTGTGAACCTTCGGGTATCGTTTTATTCAATGTTTGTTCAATTACTCTTTTACCCGCAAATGCAATGTAGGAATTTGGTTCTGCAATAATAATATCTCCCAACATACCAAAACTAGCTGTTACCCCGCCGGTAGTCGGAGATGTAAGGATTGATACATACAATAACTTTTTATTTGATTGGTAATCATATAAGGCAGACGAGATTTTAGCCATTTGCATCAAGCTCAAACTTCCTTCTTGCATGCGCGCCCCCCCCGAAGCGCACACTATAATAAGAGGTATAAATTGATTGGTAGCGTACTCAATCAAACGGGTTATTTTCTCCCCGACTACGGAGCCCATACTACCCCCCATAAATTTAAAATCCATAACCCCAATTGCTACGGGAATACCATTTAGTTGACCTACGCCTGTTTGAACAGCCTCGGTTAATCCTATGTTTCTTTGATAAAAATCAATACGATCTTTATAAGTCTCCTCCTCCGAATGAAATCCAATGGGATCCCCGGAGACCATGTCTTCATCCATAGGATCCCAAGTACCGGGGTCGATCAAAACTTCGATTCTTTCTGAACTACTCATTTTCAAATGATATCCACATTGTTCACAAATATTAATTTGTGATTTCAAAAGTTTCTTATAATTTAATCCATAACAATTTTCGCATTGAACCCACAACTGCTTGTATTTTTGAGTTTCGTCGAGATCGCTAGCTCTTAGAGTTAAATCACTACTCTTC